TTCGTTTATCAAGGGTTCTAATAATTGATATGTTTCTACAAATAATTGAAATTCAATTTCTTGATCTGTATCCTCAATTTTTGGAAATTTTAAAAGCCCCTCTGTTAAGCCCTGATCAATGAATCTATAAAACCCTTCAAATTGTATCTGATTCAATCCAGGTAGTGTAGACATTCCTTCATTTTCACTTCCAAACATTTTGAACTTCCCCGTGAATTTTATAGAAAAATATTCCACGATTTGCTGTCATTCTTCATCAAATCACATGAATCAATTTAGTAATAATGGAATTTCTGTTCTTTTTACTGAATTACATGAAATTTTACCTAACTCCGTGTATGAAATACTTATTCTGAAAAGAGGAATAAATAAAATAGAATTTTACACTTAACTTCGAAGGAAGTTGCAACAAAACAAACAGATAGAATCGAAATTCTAATCTAAAAATGAAAATGAATTGAAAAATTCGACCTGGATTTCAAGGTTTTTTAAGAAATATAAAAAAAATGCATTCCATTTCTATCATTATTATGATATTACGTATTCCAATTCAATCCGATACCCAAAAAATGAATTCGGGATTTGTTCTGTTTAATGAGATAAGGATCTAATCTAATAATCCGAAACAATATAGAATTCATTTTTTTTGAAACTTAACCTTTTTTATTGTTTAAAAAAGAATTCGAAAAAGGAGAGAAACTTTTTTAACTTTTTTGAAGAATACGATTAGAGTGAGTAATAAGACTTGTATATATTAATATAGATCTAACTCCAGCTATAGTTAGCTATGTATATCTATATATAGATAGAATAGATAGATCTGTGTCTAACTTTATTGCAGTCATATCCGTTCGGGACAACACATAACACGTCGTGTTAATTTTTTATTTTATATTAAATAGATTGAAATATTAAATAGATTGAATAGCTAAATTGAAAAAAGGAGGTGGGAGAAGCGCAAGAATTTTTTGATAATTACGTATCCGTATAGGTATTAGAATTATATATATGGATAAGATACCCGATTAGATAATACCTGTGTAATAATTCAAATTTATGTTCTAGGGTTTACATATACTGCCAGTTGCTGTTATAATTGGAATGGATAAAGTTTTTTCAATAAAAAAAAAAGAAATATTGGTTGGTTATGTATCAATTTTGATTTTCTTATCTCACTAAATATCTCATTAAGAAAAAAACCATTTGATATTCCAATATTCAAGAATCATTCATAAATTAATAGTTAACGGTTGCAATTTGTTTCGAGATTTTTTTTTTTTTGTAACAGAAAGTGTAAGCTTGTTTTTTTTATTTCATGTTGTTTCATTTCAAAAGAAAAAGGGGATATTCTCATAATACTTCATATATATATATACTGGCGGCATGGCCGAGTGGTAAGGCGGGGGACTGCAAATCCTTTTTCCCCAGTTCAAATCCGGGTGTCGCCTGATCGACAAGAGATTTGAAATATTGTATTACGTTTTTTTATAGAAAACCTTTTTTCGAACAGAACCAATCGAGGGAAAAGGAGTCTTGAGACTTGGTAATCCGTCTTAATTCTGTTTTTTATTTACTTAATGAAATAGGGGATAAAATATAAGTCTTATTATTCCTACCTGTTAGTAACATTTATTTCCTTAAAACTTCCTTGGAAGTTTTCAGATATTTTGCTTATGCTTTATGCTTAATGTTTTCCGATTTTACTAAAAATAATAAATATAAAAGAACTTTTTATTTTAGATGTTCTAATAGAGTGGATTCTAGTTTTTCATCAATGGTGTTAGCCCAGAATCCTCTTTTGACTCCGTACCAACAATTCCACTATTATAGTTATAGTATTTTTAGTGAATAATCCAAAAGAAAAATAATACAAGAAAAATTTGGAACAATTTGGAACAATAAATAATAATAAAATTCCTTCATATTGATAGGAGACAAAATTTACATGGATATAGTAAGTCTTGCTTGGGCTGCTTTAATGGTAGTTTTTTCTTTTTCCCTTTCCCTCGTGGTATGGGGAAGAAGTGGACTATAAGGGTACTAATAATTGAATTAAGGGATCTAAAGTACCCTTTTTGTTTTTTAGCTGGGTTTTCCAATTTTGGAACTGTTGAATTAATTTAAGTATTTAATTTATACTAATTAATTCAATTCAAATATAAGATATATCTGCATTTCCGAGTTGTATTCTATTCTATTCAAGTAGTGTAATGTATTCTATGTATAACATAGAAATAAAAATACTCTTTCAATCAAACAAATATTTGAATTATTCCCATATTCGTATTTTGATAAAATTTAGGGAATCCATAAAAATAGGAAATGGATTCCTTGAATTCTTCATAAAATTTCGATAAACTTACTCTTACCCAGGTTATATATATATGGAAAATAAGGTACCGTGTAACCCCCATTCTTACTTTACCCCCTTCTTTTTTTTTATATGATACCGGGATTATAAAAATAATCCGAAATCTTAAAAATTTCAAATCGGAAGAATAAGAGTTGTTTTTTAATTATTTCAGATTTATTGGAATCAATACAAATCAAATAGATGAAACAAAGAAAAAAATTTTGGGCGAAATTCTATAAAATCCGGATAGTAGAAATAAAATCTACTATCCGGATTTTATAGAATTTCGCTGATTGTAGTCCGATCCTTTTTTTAAGACTAAAACCCCAAATTGAAAACCTTGTTAATTTTTTTATTCAATCATTGATTACATTAATAGAAATTTAAAAATCATTTTTAAGCGAAATTAGTCACTTTTACTTACCGTTTTTACGTAAATTATAAGTAAAAAGGCAGTAGGAACTAGAATAAATAGTGCAGTAGCAATAAATGCAAGAATATTTACTTCCATAATCTCTATTATGTTTTATTTCTCTTAAATTTCCAATAAAAAATTCGGGATTTAATCCCATAGAGATGATAAGTCTTTCATCAATAAATTCAACAATGGTATAAATTTTATTTCGATAATATCAAATCGGATCAATATCACGAATAACAATGTCTGAGCTATCAAATCGACTCATCGTCGAGAATTAAATAGTATAACATAAGAAGATCTTTTATCCATACCAAAAAAAATCAAATAAAAAAATTCTTTTTGATACAATTCCAAATTTATTTTCCTTCGTTTTCTTTTTTCGTTGAAACATTTACCTTAAACAAAAAAAGCAGGAAGGATCTTATGAATAAGATTTTGTTTTTTATTTCCTTTCACACAAAAAATGAATGGATATCTTTTTATTGGATTTAATTAATATCAATCAATTAAATAATACGTTTCATTGATACATAAATGTACTCACCAATTCCAATATTCATCGAATCATTGATAAATGGATTCCATTTTTCCTTCCCTAAACCAAATTCTCATTTTGTTCAAAAACTTTTTTTTTTTCAAAAACTTCAAAAACTTGTTGATCACTATCCTTCTTACCCGATTTCCAATTTGATTATCGTTTTTTTATTTCCCGTCTTAGTATGAGATAAATATACTTATCGAATTATAGTAATGAATGACAGTGAAAGAAATGAAGTTTTAATCTTCCGTCCTTTCCAACAAATCAATCATTCCCGCAAAGTATTTATCTTTATTTGATTTTCTTTCACATTACATATATATTTTAATTTTTTGATTAATAATTTTATTAACGTAACGACTGGAATAAAAATAAACAATTTCGAGATCGAAATGATGAATAAAAAAAATTCTATGGAATTCTGAAAGATGGAAAAATTCTTTTGACCAAATTATATCATTCTATTCTATTATATTGACAATTTCAAAAAACTGTTCATACTATGAACGTAGTATAATGGCGGTCGGGCAAGTATGCCCCCATCGTCTAGTGGTTCAGGACATCTCTCTTTCAAGGAGGCAGCGGGGATTCGACTTCCCCTGGGGGTAGGGTGCTACGAAAGGAAGTTTATCATAAATTTTCAAAAAAAATGGAAATGGATTCTTCCAGTTCCTGGGTCGATGCCCGAGCGGTTAATGGGGACGGACTGTAAATTCGTTGGCAATATGTCTACGCTGGTTCAAATCCAGCTCGGCCCAAGAATTTGCCAATCCACTATGAAATTATATAATCCGTTTATTTATTGTTCTCCGGAAATGACTGATGTTCTCTGATACGGAAGATTCAAAATATGAAACATCCCTAACGCTATTTATTTTTTTCTGTGTTACATATTTCCACAAATTAGAATCTTGCAAATAATCTAGATTCATATCAAAATCCTTAAATAGAAAATCTAAGGAAAAGATTTCAATAAACAAAAACGAATTTTTTCATTTATTCATTTTTTAGTCCATTTGGCAATAACAAATGTATTATGTATGAGTAATCTGTGTCGATGTCACTAAAGTGCATATCGATATCGATATCAATATATACAAAATCCGCCTCTTTCATTTACAGCAAAATGGTTCGAATCCTAAACAGAAAAGGAAAGGGCTTGAAATAAAACCTTAAAAATATGTATGCTGTACACTCTTTTCCCTGGGATTGTAGTTCAATTGGTCAGAGCACCGCCCTGTCAAGGCGGAAGCTGCGGGTTCGAGCCCCGTCAGTCCCGATGGATACAAATCCAATATTAATAAATTATTTTACTGTATTCTATTTACTAGGTAAATAGAATTTTTTGTTATTTGATGAGTTGTTATGTAAATAATATATATATGTAAATAAGAATATATATATTATATATACATATATATGTATATATTCGAATCCCATTTTTATAAAAAAATTAGAATAATTTATATAATTTATATAATAAGTATATGCAGGAACAAATAGATGTAATAATGATATTGGATAATTCCTTATTTAGGAATTGAATCATACGTGGCCCTTTTAACTCAGTGGTAGAGTAACGCCATGGTAAGGCGTAAGTCATCGGTTCAAATCCGATAAGGGGCTTTTGACTTTTTTTCAGAAAAACCGAGTAGTAGTATTCATATTTTAAGCAAGAAGAGAAATAT